ATTGACCTCCTCTATGGTCTGGGGGAGGTCAAATTGGAGTTGCAATTCGACTTTGTTTTGTTAAGTTATTTTACTCTGCTTCGACATAAGATAGATGGAATCACGCTCTGTAGGATTTGAACCTACGACATCGGGTTTTGGAGACCCGCGTTCTACCGAACTGAACTAAGAGCGCTTTTATTCAAAAAGAAAACCCTTTTCTACTCCTAACGTGTCTCACGTACGTATAGTATCCACAAATTCAAGTTATACCCAACCCAACCCACTTTACTTTAATCAATCTCCTCGCTACTGCCCATAAAAAAGAAAGAAGTAATAGGTAGGGATGACAGGATTTGAACCTGTGACATTTTGTACCCAAAACAAACGCGCTACCAAGCTGCGCTACATCCCTTTTACAAATAATTGTACAATGCCATTGTACATAATTCCTGTCTTGTTTTCCACATCGTAATTTTATCCTTTTTCTCTATCTATTATAGAACCTTCTTGTCATTTCTTCTTTTTGGTGTCATATCATATAATCAAGGAATAGTATACATCTAAAATCCAATCGAATTTCACCTATAAAAGAAGGATTACTATTCCTTGGGAATATATAGGAAGAAGGGGTCATCTTTTTCTTTTTTAGGGATAGGGAAATCTCGTCTATATGTTTCATTCTATATATAGAATATTTCTCTTTTTTAGTTAGGAATTTCGCTTAAACAAAAGAAATACAAACGGTATTGGGCAAGAGTATCTGATCATATATGTATTCCAATAAGGAAGGAGGATTTTCAATGCGGGATATAAAAACATATCTCTCTGTAGCACCCGTGCTAAGTACTCTATGGTTTGGTGCTTTAGCAGGTTTATTGATAGAAATTAATCGTTTATTCCCAGATGCTTTGTCATTCCCTTTTTTTTAATTCTAGTTATTGCTATGCGAGGAATAGAATTCTTCGTGACATGACAAAAATTATCTCGTTTTCAATCCTTTTTAAGTATAGGAAGGAAAAAGAAGGAAAAGGCAGATTGGGTTGAACCTCAGAGTCATGAAAAATTTTGTAAATCCCATTTTGGAAAACATAAATTCAATTAAAAACGGTATCCAAGCTAAGTCAGGCCTCAGAAATCAGAGCATAGAAAGAAGCTGGCTGGGCTGGCTACTTAAATGAAAGGATTTCGAAGCAAAATCCTTGCTAATTCGACAAGGATTGTATTCTTTAATTATTTCTCTATTTTTTATTACTTAATTTAAGAATTTCTAAAATTTTTTATTCTAATGGATTTTCCTCTTTTTCTTCGGATTCAAAATAGAAGAATAAAAGAATAAGTAGAAAAATTAAGTTAAGTCAATCCAAAAAGGAAAGGAGGTTCATGGGCAAGGGGAAAGATGTTAGAATCAGAGTTATTTTGGAATGTATCAGTTGTGTTCGAAAAGGTGCCAATGAGAAATCGACGGGGATTTCTAGATATAGTACTCAAAAGAATCGCCACAATACACCCGGACAATTAGAATTAAAAAAATTTTGTCGTTATTGTCGTAAGCATACGACTCATAACGAAATAAAGAAATAGGAGCATCGTGTGTTCGATCTTTCCACTTTACAAAGAACAGAAAGAATAAGAATTTCATATTTAATATATAGAACATAGATAGAATACAAAATACAAATCAACTTATCTGATTTTAGGTAGATATTATTTCATATGTATAGAGGATATTCATATACTATATATGAATCAAATAAGATATGGACCAAAGAAAGACTACTTCTGGATCTTAAATTAATAAAATAAAGAAATGAATTTTTTTTTCAAATTTTTAAATAAGGAATAAATCATGTATACACCTAAGCAACCTTTTCATAAATCTAAGCAACCCTTTCGTAAATCCAAGCAAACTTTTCATAAATCTAAGCAACCCTTTCGTAAATCCAAGCAAACTTTTGGTAAATTCAAACAACCTTTTCGTAAATCCAAACAACCCTTTCGTAGGCGTCCTCGGATTGGCCCAGGAGATCGAATTGATTATAGAAACATGAGTTTAATTAATAGATTTATTAGTGAACAAGGAAAAATATTATCGAGACGAATAAATAGATTAACCTTGAAACAACAACGATTAATTACTCTTGCTATAAAACAGGCTCGTATTTTATCTTTCTTACCATTTCGTAACTATGAGAATGAGAAGCAATTTCAAGCCCAGTCAATTTCAATAATTACTGGTCCTAGACCCAGAAAGAGTAGACATATCCCTCAATTAACGCAAAAGTACAATTCCAATCGAAACTTAAGAAACTACAACCAGAATTTTAGAAACAACAATCGGAACTTAAGTTCCGATTGTTGATGTTTTATTCGAAAGGACCAGATCCATATATAAAGAAAGTAATCCAGTTTTGATTCTTGTGTTTGTTATAAGAAAGAAAAATGGGGAAGAAGAAATCGTTTTTTTATTTATTGCAACATGCTCGTTGATTCCTACCACTTAATCTTAATTTATTGTATCTTCCCGGAGTTCCCTCTCCGGGAATTCGGTTTTTCTTATTCCTGTATATTACTTTTTTATCCCTTTAATTAATGATCTTTATTTTATTGGAAATCGTGTAAAGATTATTTGGATTTGATACAGCTACTTGTGCAAGTATTTTACGATTAAGAATTAATTCTTTCTTGTAAAGGTTGTGTATTAATTTACTATAACTATCGAATACTTTATATATCCGCGTTGCTGCGTTTATCCGAGTGATCCACAAACGACGAAAATTCCTCTTTTGCCTACCTCTATCTCGATGAGAGGAAACAAAAGCTCTTCTTACCTGTTGAGTAATCATTCGATTAAGTCTTAAATGAGCCCCTCTAAAGTTTGAGGCAAATGAACGCATTTTTGTTCGTCGTCTCCGAGCTATATATCCTCGCGGAACTCTGGTCATTGAATCAAGTTAACTTTAATGAATAACTAATGATTTCTCTTCTTTTAGCCATCCTTTTTCCCATTAATAACAAAACGAATTATTCCGATATATAAAATATTAATTCCAATGGCTTTTGCTACTGTAACCTTCCCAACCACGATTTTTCATTTTCTAACGATAGATACTCAAAAAAATAGTGGGTTCCATCGTTTCTATGGTTCCCTTTTAAACGGTGAGGCCCTCTCTATACACCGGAGCCCTTTCTTTCATCAAAAGGTATTGTGAACTTGTATAGTTCACATTCTTTGGCTCTACCTATCCATTATAGAGTAAATAGCTCTTTTCACAATAAGAGTTATCCATACAGTGACGGCATTTAATTACGAAAGTTGGCTAAGTAGCTGACCCTGTTAGTCCGTTCTTTTAAGATAAAGGAGCATAAGCCTTTTTCCTTTTATTACTATTTCCTCCGCTTAATGGATAACCATTTGCTACCAATGGGGGAATTGCTTCTTATTTCCAATTTAGATGATTGGATTTGCACCAAAGGAAACCATAAATTCCATATACCATAGAAATCTAGGATAGAGCTTCTCTATCCTATTCATTGGTACCGATCATGGATACTTCAAAAATTTTATTATTTGTTTGAACTCATGATCTGAACGAGTCGCACATACACCCTAGCACATGTTCCTCGACGCTGAGGACATCCCTTAAGCGCGGCCGATTTTCTAGCATTTCGTATTGGCTGTCTTGCGTTTCTAATAAGTTGTTTAACTGTTGGCATGTCGTATGTATAAAAAAAAATAGATTGGTTTAGATCGATCTTAACCTGATGATTGATCATCATGAAGTCTTTCTATTTTCTATTAAATCCTAGAAAACCAAAATTTAGGTTTGAAATAAATTTACAAAAAGTCCGGCTACTACCAATCCTTAAACATTTCAGGAAACCATACTGGATCAGTATCGCAGTGCTCGTCAATCATTTCATCTCCTACAATATCGACAAGCCCATAAGCTTTGGCTTCGTCTGCTGACATAAAAACATCCCTTTCCATGTCTTCGGATACAACCCAAAAAGGTTTGCCTGTTCTTAGTGCATAAACCCTTGTGATCATTTCGCGAACTTTGTGTAACTCTTCTACTTCTAATAAAAATTCTGGTGTCCTTGCCCGATAATAAGCACTAGCAGGTTGGTGAAGCATAATTCTCGCGTGAGGGAATGCTATACGCTTGGTGGGTTCTCCTCCAAGCAGAATGAAGGACGCCATGGACGCGGCTATTCCGAGGCATATTGTATATATATCTGGTGTCACTGTTTGCATCGTATCAAAAATAGCCATTCCTGAGATTAGCCATCCGCCTGGGGAGTTTATAAACAAAAAAATATCGCTAATTCCATCTTCTATACTGAGATATACCATGAGACCCGTAATATGATTCGTGATCTCACAACGAATCTCTTGACCTAAAAAAAGTGTCCTTTCTCGATACATAACATTGTATAAGTCAACCCAAGTCGCTTCTTCATCTCCGGGAATCCGGTAAGGTACTTTTGGAACACCAATGGGCATATTAGATTAATATTATTAAATTTAAGTAAGAAAACTACACTTTAATATGGAAACGTAAGAATGGAAGAGAAAGAAAGAATCCGCAGTTTATTGTCTTCATTTTTATTCTTATTCTATATGAATACTATAGATTCTATTAATACGTAGATTGAAATAATACATGGATTAAAAGGTTATACATATAAGGAAGGTAAGACAGATTGAATAAAGAAAAAGGAATCGGTGATTCGAATGATAAACAAAGAAGGGTAGGGATCTATTCCTAGTTTTTTCCAAATAGGCCAAGCTACCCATTGCATATTGGCACTTATCGAGTATAGAATAGATCTGCTTCTCTTTCTTCTTATGAACAGAATTGGCTTCTTATTTTTAATGGAATGAAATAAATATTCACGCTTTCTGACACAGAATCCCCTAGAAGGGTTAGGTACATAGGATATGGATAGTCTTTCCAATGCGATAAAATAAAGCGACATCGTGTCTATTTTTCTTTGCTAAAGGGGTATTTCCATGGGTTTGCCTTGGTATCGTGTTCATACTGTTGTATTGAATGATCCGGGTCGATTGCTTTCGGTGCATATAATGCACACAGCTCTAGTTTCTGGTTGGGCTGGCTCGATGGCTTTATACGAATTAGCAGTTTTTGATCCCTCTGATCCTGTTCTGGATCCAATGTGGAGACAAGGTATGTTCGTCATTCCCTTCATGACTCGTTTAGGAATAACCGATTCGTGGGGTGGTTGGAGTATTTCAGGAGGAACTGTAACGAATCCGGGTATTTGGAGTTATGAAGGTGTGGCAGGTGCGCATATTGTGTTTTCTGGCTTGTGTTTCTTGGCAGCTATCTGGCATTGGGTGTATTGGGACCTAGAAATATTCTCTGATGAGCGGACGGGAAAACCCTCTTTGGATTTGCCCAAGATCTTTGGAATTCATTTATTTCTTGCAGGGGTGGCTTGCTTTGGCTTTGGCGCATTTCATGTAACGGGTTTGTATGGTCCTGGGATATGGGTGTCCGATCCTTATGGATTAACTGGAAAAGTACAAGCTGTAAATCCAGCGTGGGGTGTAGAAGGTTTTGATCCTTTTGTTCCGGGGGGAATAGCTTCTCATCATATTGCTGCGGGTACGTTGGGCATATTAGCGGGCCTATTCCATCTTAGTGTCCGTCCGCCTCAACGTCTATACAAAGGATTACGTATGGGGAATATTGAAACTGTACTTTCCAGTAGTATCGCTGCTGTTTTTTTTGCAGCTTTCGTAGTTGCCGGAACTATGTGGTATGGGTCAGCAACTACCCCAATCGAATTATTTGGGCCTACTCGTTATCAGTGGGATCAGGGATACTTTCAGCAAGAAATATATCGAAGAGTTAGCGATAGGTTAGCCGAAAATCTTAGTTTATCAGAAGCTTGGTCTAAAATTCCAGAAAAATTAGCCTTTTATGATTATATTGGTAATAATCCGGCAAAAGGGGGGTTATTCAGAGCAGGCTCAATGGACAGTGGGGATGGAATAGCTGTTGGATGGTTAGGACATCCTGTCTTTAGAGATAAAGAAGGACGCGAGCTTTTTGTACGCCGTATGCCTACTTTTTTTGAAACATTTCCGGTTGTTTTGGTAGATGAAGAGGGAATTGTGAGAGCAGACGTTCCTTTTAGAAGAGCAGAATCAAAATATAGTGTTGAACAAGTAGGCGTAACGGTGGAGTTCTATGGTGGCGAACTTAATGGAGTAAGTTATTCTGATCCTGCTACTGTAAAAAAATATGCTAGGCGTTCCCAGTTAGGGGAAATTTTTGAATTAGATCGAGCTACTTTGAAATCAGATGGTGTTTTTCGTAGCAGTCCAAGGGGTTGGTTCACTTTTGGTCATGCTACCTTTGCTTTGCTCTTCTTTTTCGGACACATTTGGCATGGCGCTAGAACCTTGTTCCGAGATGTTTTTGCTGGTATTGATCCAGATTTGGATGCTCAAGTGGAATTTGGAACATTCCAAAAAGTAGGAGATCCAACTACAAGGAGACAGGCAGTCTGATACCACATTGCTATGGTATCTTTCATCTCTCTTTTTTGATTTGAGATGGGAAACATCTCCCATCCTTTCTTTGAGTCTTTTTCTTTATTTATATGGGAAATGCTCCCAAATGACAAATGAATAGGTGTGGAAGTTATAATTGTAAATAAACCACGATCGAATCTATGGAAGCATTGGTTTATACGTTCCTTTTAGTTTCGACTTTAGGGATAATTTTTTTCGCTATCTTTTTCCGAGAACCACCTAAGGTTCCGACTAAAAAATGAAATAATTTCATTGAAGTAAGAAGTCTCCCCAGATGGGGAGACTTCTTACTTCAATTAGTCTCCGTGTTCTTCGAATGGATCTCTTAATTGTTGAGAGGGTTGCCCAAACGCGGTATATAAGGCATACCCAGTAAAGCTTACAAGTAAACCAGATATGGAGATGGCGACTAAAGTTGCTGTTTCCATTTTTATAGAATTTCAAGATTACAATGGATCTACGAAAAGATCGTGTATTTACAACTACAACGGAATAGTATACAAAGTCAACACCAATGATTAAATAGAATTTATGGCTACACAAACCGTTGAAGATAGTTCTAGACCTAGGCCAAAACGAACTGGGGCAGGTAGTTTATTGAAACCCTTGAATTCAGAATATGGGAAAGTAGCTCCGGGTTGGGGGACTACTCCTTTTATGGGGGTCGCAATGGCTTTATTCGCGATATTCCTATCTATCATTTTAGAAATTTATAATTCTTCTGTTTTACTGGACGGAATTTTAATGAATTAGGTTTCTACTAACTAAAACTATGAAGTCATAGTTTTTCCATCCAAAAAAAAGCCTTTCTACTTTAAGCTCTACATTTCTAGACATTCTGGTAGTTCGACCGTGGAATTTTTTTGTTTCGGTATCTCTGGAATATGAGTGTGTGACTTGTTAGAATTGATCCTATTGAAAATACATAGAAAGAGCCTGTTATCTCTATCAAGATTATTCTAATTCGTCGGATATTATTTATTCTAGTATCTGAAACACGAAATAGATAGAGTGGATAAAAAAAAAAATAGAACTATGATTCATACTCACTATTCAGACCTCGCAACCAGACTGAAAAAATTCAAGTAGTTCTTAATAAAAAATAAAAATAAAAAAAAAGAAATTTTCTTCCTTCCAATTTTGTTTGCCCAAAAGACAACTTTTTTTTTCTCTCGATTTTGTCGATTCATTACATCGATTTAATAAATGATCATCAAGTGGTTTTTATTCGAAGAACCCTTGCCTTTTGTTTAGCTTGAGACTCAATCATCGTGGCTCTAGTATGAATCTAAGGTTTTAATTGAGCTGATTCATAGGATCGCAACAAGATAATTTCTATCAGAAAACTACTAGAATTTTTGCTTTATTTATTTACTAGTAAAACAAGAGTAAATCCGCATTACGCAAAAAAAAACAAATCCAAAATAATAGGAAAGAGAAAAGTCAAGAGGCCTCTAATGACCAACATAAGGGAAAGGAAGAAAGACAGATGAGCCGACTTGATATTTTTTGGCATTATCATCACAAAGAATAAATTCTGGATTTTTCTTATTTCATATCTTCAAGGCAAATCGACCCAATCCAGTGGCTGATGAAGTTTTGAACCTTTTTTTTTTCTAATATCCGTTGAAAATTTGTGTGTTTCTGCTTGAGCCGTACGAGATGAAATTTTCATATACGGCTCTCGGAGGGGGACTCGGGTTAGTTACCTATCTCAATAAAGTATATGATTGGTTTGAGGAACGTCTTGAGATTCAGGCAATTGCAGATGATATAACTAGTAAATATGTTCCTCCTCATGTCAACATATTTTATTGTTTAGGGGGAATCACACTTACTTGTTTTCTAGTACAAGTCGCTACCGGTTTTGCTATGACTTTTTACTATCGCCCAACCGTTACAGAGGCTTTTTCCTCGGTTCAATACATAATGACTGAGGCCAACTTTGGTTGGTTAATCCGATCAGTTCATCGATGGTCAGCAAGTATGATGGTTCTAATGATGATCCTGCATGTATTTCGTGTGTATCTCACAGGTGGATTTAAAAAACCCCGCGAATTAACTTGGGTCACAGGTGTGGTTTTGGCTGTATTGACTGCATCTTTTGGTGTAACTGGGTATTCTTTGCCTTGGGATCAAATTGGTTATTGGGCAGTCAAAATTGTGACAGGTGTACCTGATGCGATTCCGGTAATAGGATCGCCTTTAGTGGAGTTATTGCGTGGAAGTGCTAGTGTGGGCCAATCTACTTTGACTCGTTTTTATAGTTTACATACTTTTGTACTGCCTCTGCTTACTGCCGTATTTATGTTAATGCACTTTCCAATGATACGTAAGCAAGGTATTTCGGGTCCTTTATAGGGAAGGCATATCATAGAGAATTCTAATTCTCATATATCATATTGGGTAGGTTGTGGTATTTCATTGCTACAAACATGGGTTATTGTAAAATAACACATGTCATTTGGATACTTCTCTTCAACTACGAAGTATTTTGATACAATACAAATAGTTGAAGTTAATTTTACGAAAGAAAAAAAGGCGGATTATGGGAGTGTGTGACTTGAATTATTGATTTGGCCATGCAGATAAAGAATTGGATCTGCCACATTAGAATTCACAACCAAAGGTGTCTCCGCATCCAATCAACACGTAAGTCCCCTATCTAGGAAGGATAGGCTGGTTCACTTGAGGAGAGTCTTTTCTATGATCATACCCCAACCATGTCATCCATGAGCAGGCTCCGTAAGATCCCATAGAGTAGAAATGGAATAAGTCATGTGACATGATTCAATTCTCTATTTATTACACTTACTTTTTTTATTATAGTATGGAAATGCATTCATTTTCTTTGCATCGATTGCGATCCGTAATACTATCGGAGTAAAAGAAGGGATCTAAGGAAGAACGTAGGCTAAACTTTTTGATTTTTTTATTAGTAACAAGTAAATACTTTGTTTGGACGTAAGAAACTTGCGATATTCAGGGGATAAACACCAACTAATCAAGAGACATGAGACAATCCACAAAGCAATTGATCATGATCAAATTTGTAAGCCCACTTGGATATTGAGCATTTACCCATAAGAATAGGATTTTTTCAATGAGTAGTTGTAGGCGGAACTTCGGAAAAGAGAATCTGATAAAGTTTTTCTTACCTAGAGTCATTGAGTCATTATATACCTTATCCTATTACGGATCTTCCGCGGTCTTATTTCTTTCATTCTTGCTCGAGCCGGATGATGGAAAATTCTCATGTCCGGTTCCCTTGGGGGATGGATCCTAAAGAATTCACCTATCCCAATAACAAAGAAACCTGACTTAAATGATCCTGTATTAAGAGCAAAATTAGCTAAAGGGATGGGACATAATTATTACGGGGAACCCGCGTGGCCCAACGATCTTTTATATATTTTTCCAGTAGTAATTCTAGGTACTATTGCATGTAGTGTAGGTTTAGCGGTTCTCGAGCCTTCAATGATTGGTGAACCGGCGGATCCATTTGCAACTCCTCTGGAAATATTACCTGAGTGGTACTTCTTTCCCGTGTTTCAAATACTCCGTACAGTACCCAATAAGTTATTGGGCGTTCTCTTGATGGTTTCTGTGCCAACGGGCTTATTGACAGTACCTTTTCTAGAGAATGTCAATAAATTCCAAAATCCATTTCGTCGCCCAGTAGCTACGACCGTTTTTTTAATCGGTACTGCAGTAGCTCTTTGGTTAGGTATTGGAGCAACATTACCCATTGATAAATCCTTAACTTTAGGTCTTTTTTAGGTATTTTTCAGGTTGATTCATTCAACCTTGAACTACCGCGCATAGGTATCTAGGAAATAGTTACTTCCAAGTCAATCTTCCCTAGATACCTAAAATCTATTTTATTATGATCCATTTCGCGAAAATATGGATTGTGCCTAAGATGCAAAATTGTTTTTTTCTTTTTATTCTAACTCGAAAAAGAGGAAGAGCAAAAAATTGCAATGGATTTAAAACGAGAGCTTATTCTTAGGTAAATCCACTGGGAGATGCTTCTCTAGAGTGTTCCATATCTGTTTTCTATCTTCCATACGAAAACTGTCAATTCTCATAAGATCTTCTTCAGTCTTACTCAAAAGGTCCAATAGTGTATGTATATTGGCCCTTTTGAGACAATTATACGTTCTAGAAGGCAATTCTAATTGATCAATAAAAATACAATTCAATGGAATTCCTTTTTTGTTTTTCTTTAGATTAGTTAATCCTTTTTGAAAAGTGAAAAGGGGTGGAGTAAACCTGTTTTTAGTTTCTTCGAAACTAGTGCCCGCTTCCTCTGCGTGTAGAAAAGGAAGAAATAAATCAATCAAATTACGAGAAGCCTCATAAAGCGCTTCCTTAGGAGTTAAACTTCCATTTGTCCATATTTCTAAAAAAAGTATCTCGTGTTTTTCATTTCCATTCCCACAAGAAAAAATACTATAATTCACATTTCGAACAGGCATGAATACAGCATCTATAGGATAACTTCCATCTTGATAGTTCTTTCTAAGTTCCGTCTGATATCCGCGATCTCTCTTGATCTGTAACTCAATACAGAAATCAATGGGCTCTGTCAAGTTAGCTATAGGTTGTGCCGTATCAACGATTTCTACGGAAGGCGGTAAGATGATATCTTGAGCAGTTATGTATCTAGGACCTTTGACGCAAATTGATGCGTCTCTAACCCCATAGAGATTACTTCTCAATACAATTTCTTTCAAATTTAGTAAAATTTCTTGTACGGATTCTTCAATACCTGCTATTGTAGAATATTCGTGTGGCACGCTCCCAAATTTTGCACCTGTGATACATGTTCCTTCTATTTCTCCAAGTAAAGCTCTTCGCAAGGCAATACCAACGGTATCCGCTTGACCTTTTCTAAGCGGGGACAGAATGAAACGACCATAATAAAGACGCTTACTATCTACTCTTGATTCAACACACTTCCACTGTAGTGTTTGAGTGGATCCTGCTACCTCCTCTCGAACCATAATAGACTAGTATTATTATTTGATCATTGAATCGTTTATTTCTCTTGAAAGCGGGTTAATTCTTTTACAGACGTCTTTTTTTAGGAGGTCGACATCCATTATGTGGCATAGGTGTTACATCGCGTATACAACTTAATCGTACACCGCTTTTAGCAATGGCTCGTAATGCGGCATCTCTTCCACTACCAGCACCTTTTACCATAACTTCTGCTCGTTGCAAACCCACTGTACGAATAGCGTCTACTGCTGTTCTTTGACCTGCATAGGGTGACGCTTTTCTTGAGCTTTTGAATCCACAAGTACCCGCAGAGGACCAGAAAACTACCCGACCTTGTGGGTCTGTAACAGTTATAATGGTATTGTTGAAACTAGCTTGAACATGAATAACCCCTTTTGTTATTCTACGTGCACTCTTCCGTAAACTAAAACGCGCATTCCTACGTAAACCAATACGCACTCTCCTACGTGAACCCATTTTTGGTATAGCTTTTGCCATATTTTATTATCTCATAAATATGAGTTAGAAATAACAAAAAGAAAAAAAGATACAAAGATATCCGTTTCAGGGTAAAATATACCCTTTACTTTAATTATTTTATTTTGAAAGTTCTTTTTCGAAAGATTACCCCTGTCTTTGTTTATGCTTTGGATTGGAACAAATGACTCTAATTCGTCCACGCCTACGAATCAGTCGACATTTTGTACAAATTTTACGAACGGAAGCTCTTATTTTCATATTTCTGTATTCTTTCTTAAACTATGAATCTAATCTTTTGGAAAAAATAAGCCTCTTCGCTTGAATTTTAGAACTTTGAATTTATTACCCTAGAAAAAACCTAATCCTTTGAATCTTTGGTATCTTTCAAATCTTCGGTATCCTTCAAATCTTCGGTATCCTTCGAGTCTTCGGTACGCTTCGAATCCTTATGGGGAAGTCTATAAATTATACGTCCCTTGCTTGAATCATAACGACTTACCTCAATTTTGACCCTATCTCCCATCAGTATTCGTATAGAGCTAGACCGGATCTTTCCTGAAATATAGCCCAGGATGATGGTGTCATTTTCTAGGCGAACGCGGAACATTCCGTTGGGTAGGGCTTCCGTAACTAAACCTTCGAAAGTGACTTTTGCTTCTCTCGGGTTTTTTTTTTCTCTCCTATTTTTTTTTTCTGTCATATTTTTTTTCTCCTATTTTTCGATTTTTATTTCCAAATAAAAAAAACGTTCTATTTTTATTTGAAAAATAGGAAGTTCGAGATGGAATTCGGGTACTATAGGCGGGGCGATTACCATATATAACATAAGACTTCTCCCCCAATTCTGTTTAGTCGAGCTTCTCGATCTGTCATTATACCTCGAGAAGTAGAAAGAATAGCAATTCCCATTCCCCCCAAAACTTTAGGAATTCCTTGATAGTTGGCATAAATTCGTAAGCCGGGTCGGCTGATACGTTTTAAAAAGGTTCTAGTTCTATATATTCCTTTTCTCGTCTTTCTTTTTTGATGTCGCAAAGTTGAAACCAAGAAATATCTGTTACTTTCCTGATGTTTCCGAACACTTTCAATAAAACCCTCCCGTAGAAGTATTTTAACAATGTTTTCGGTAATATTTGTAGATACTACTCGAACTGTTCCTTTTTTATTCATGTCCGCGTTTCTTATAGAGGTTAGTAAATCAGCAATAGTGTCCTTGCCCATAAGACTCTAATTCTAGGTTCCTCCTAATTTTTCTATAATCAACATGTTTTCTTTTTTTTTTCTTTTAATTTTGGATTTTAAAGCATATACGTGAGACACAATCTACTAATTTTTTCTTTGATCTATATCTCGCCTACTAGTATTTATAATACTTCAGGAGCTAATGAAACTATTTTAGTAAAATTCAATTCTCTCAATTCCTCGGCGATCGCGCCAAAAACTCGAGTTCCTTTTGGATTTCCTTTTTGATCAATTACAACCGCTGCATTGTCATCATAGCGTATTATTATACCGTCTTCGCATTTAAACTCTTTACGTGTACGTACAATTACAGCTCGAATTACTTCGGATCTTTCTAGAGGCATTTGGGGCACTGCGTCTTTGATTACAGCAACAATAACATCACCAATACGAGCATATCGCTGATTACCAGCAGCTCCTATGACTCGAATACACATCAATTTTCGAGCTCCACTGTTATCTGCTACATTTAAAAGGGTCTGAGGTTGAATCATATTATTTTGATTTCAATTTGTTATTTCAATGCAAAAGGATGAAATAAATATTGTCTTTCCAGAAATAAAAACCTGGTTTTTTTATCTTCAATACTCCTTTTTTAGGGGTTCTATATCTCTAATCGAAGAAATTGACTTCGTATGGGCATTTTACTGGCAGCTATGGAGATAGCTACTCTAGCTACAGTTTCAGATACTCCGCCCATTTCATAAAGTATTCGAGTTGGTTTAACAACGGCTACCCAATATTCGGGGGATCCCTTTCCTGAGCCCATACGTGTTTCCGTGGGTCTTATTGTAACCGGTTTGTCGGGAAATATACGTACCCATATTTTTCCACCACGACGTGCATATCGTGTCATTGCTCTTCGTCCTGCTTCTATCTGTCTCGCCGTGATCCAAGCGGGTTCAAGTGCTTGAAGAGCATATCTACCAAAACAAATACGATTGCCTCGGCAGGATTTTCCCTTCATTCTTCCTCTATGTTGTTTGCGAAATCTGGTTCTTTTGGGGTTATAGTCGATAGTTCTTTCTTAGTTCCATCTCTACTGCAAAACTGGACATGAGAGTTTCTTCTCATCCAGCTCCTCGCGAATGAAATGAGAAAGCGTGCAAATTTCTCTAATGCCATAATATTCAAAAATATTACGAATAGATGCACATTAATATATAATAGAAAAAGTTTTAATAGATAATAGAAAAAGTTAGGTTTTTTTAATATTTAATTTTCTAAAAATTTGTTAAAATAGAAAAATATATAGTCAAGAAAGAAGATTTAGAATATATCTAAATGTTTGTGTCTATTTATCCATATTCTATATTTATGTATAATGTAATCTTTTAAAAAAAAGGAATCTCTTTATTTTTACTCTTATTGAATTGGGTTAAAGTATTCTAATTCAATAAGGATTTCGCGGGCGAATATTTACTCTTTCCTGTCTTATTTGTTAATTTATAACCTTACCAAATAAGGCAATTTTTTTGGTTTGTTCCGCCATCCCATCCAATGAAGTATTAGGATTCTTTTCAATAAAATCCTATGGAGTCATGGGTTCTGTCGTTCCCACTGCTTCTCTTTTAATGGTTAGGTCTCAATCCCGCAATGGAGCTTCCAAAAAATATATTTCCGAGTAAATTTTCTCAGTTTTAATAACCCGGACCGCTCTTTATTATTGCTTTAAATTAGTAGTTCTTGTTTCAAGTTACGATTTCGAATTTTCTGTTATTTTTATTATATTGATGCTTTATCACATTGCCTTTTATGATATAATTCATAGACCATACATATTGGAATCCTATATCTTTTTTATTCCTCTTCCTTCTTTCTATCATCCCTCCCTTTATCCACATCCCTTTAGTTTTGCTTCACAACCTAGAATTCGATTTCTTTTTTAGAGAAAAAATTGCAGTTGCTACAACTATATGATAGATCTACTCATTTATAATAGATGTATTTATTCATATAGTGACTGTTTCTTAGTTAGGATCTCGACAATACAAAGCAATAGGTTGGTTATTAGTTAATTTTCTATAATTACTAACTTTTTTTCTTTTTCTATTTATAGTAGTGTTCAATCAATTTTTTTTGAATCTCCACTTTGGGCCCTAAAGAAAAAACTAACGAGTCACACACTAAGCATAGCAATTATATTAAAAGATTTATCAATTTTCATTAAACTTTATAGAAAGATGTAGAATTTCTTCTTTTTTTCATGGATTTCAGGAAAAAAAGGTTCTTGTCATTTTTTTTCTATCGCTGGACAGAATGGAAAGACAAGATTCGTTATTCTTCGTCTACGAATATCCAAATTTTTACACCTAATACTCCATAGATAGTTCGAATTGGATAGCAGCAATAATCAATTTTAGCGCGAATTGTTTGGAGGGGAAGTCTACCCTTTTTGATGCATTCGGCACGTGCAATTTCTTTCCCTGCGAGACGACCTGCAATTTTTACTTTTACTCCTCTTATATCCGCTTTTTTAGTTAATTCAATGGCTTTTTTCATTGCCTTTCGGAATGAAACTCTATTTTTTAATTGGAAAGCTATATATTCTGCAAGAATGTTAGGCTCTCTATAAGGTTCTTTAACTTTTTCGATAGCAATATTAAGTCTCTGGTTTACAGAATTAACTTCTTTTTGTAGATCTTTCTCTAATTCTTCGATTGCTCCTTTTTTCTTTAATAAATTGGGGAATCCAATATGGATTGTGACATGGATCGTATCGATTTCTTTTTGAATTTCTATATGTGTAATTACTTCGGAACTTGATCCTGACTCCATTTTTCTATTATGTGTAATTACTTCGGAGCTGGAGTCTGATTCTATTTTTCTATTCGAGCCTTTTTTCCTATTCTTTTGTATATAGTTCTTGATACAATTCCTTATTTTTTTATCTTCCTGTAGACCTTCAGAATAATTTTTTGGTTGTGCGAACCAAAAGGAATGGTGTTTTTGGGTTGTACCAAGTCTGAAACCAAGTGGATTTATTTTTTGTCCCATATTAGGCTATTCTATTTTTTTTTACTGGGAATCGAAATCTTAGATGGATCTAAAGGTTATTTAGATTTCTTTACTATATTTATTACAATTGTTATATGACACATGGTTTTTTTTATGGGAAAACTACGTCCTCGAGCTCGAGGTCTTAATTTTTTCATAATAGTACTCCTACTGACTTCGGCTTTAGTGATGAATAAATTTGCTTTGTCGAAATCCCTATAATGAATAGCATTTGCTGCTGCTGAATAAACCAACTTTAAGATGGGATAAGATGCTCGATAAGGCATGAGGTTCAGTATCATAACAGTTTCCTCATAGTAACGCCAGCGAATCTCGTCAAGAACTCTTTGTGCTTTGAAAACAGACATATGGATGCGTTTTTGTGCTTTGAAAACTCGCTCGAGCTTAAGTAGACGATCGGTTGGAACTTTCCTTGCGAGTTTTCTTAGCCCACTTTTCTTTTTCTTTATCCTAGGTATATACTTTACTAGTTTGAAACTTGTCATAAATAAGGTTATTCCCCGCCTACCTTTACTTTATTTTTAATTCTTTGTTTTTTTATTCTGAATCTTTCTATTCTGAATTCAGTTAACGACGAGATTTAGTATCCTTTCTTGCATTTTCATAACTCGTGAAATGCCGAGTAGGCACGAATTCCCCCAATTTGCGACCTACCATAGGATTTGTTATATAAATAGGTATATGTTCCTTTCCATTATGAATCGCGATTGTATGGCCAACCATTGCGGGTAGAATGCTAGATGCCCGGGACCACGTTACTATTGTTTCTTTCTCCTCCTTCATATTGACCTTTTCTATTTTTGCCAATAAATGATGAGCTACAAAAGGATTCGTTTTTTTTTGTGTCACAGCTGATTCCTCCTTTTTTTCCTTTTTAAAGAGTGGCATTCTATGTCCAATATCTCGATCGAAGTATGGAGGTCAGAATAAATAGAATAATGATGAATGGAAAAAAGAGAAAAATGCTTTAGCTGGATAAGGGGCGGATGTAGCCAAGTGGATCAAGGCAGTGGATTGTGAATCCACCATGCGCGGGTTCAATTCCCGTCGTTCGCCCATCGCATTACTGCAAATTCCAAAAATGCAATTTTCCATATTCCTAGTTACGTATTTACTTACGTCGACGAAGAATAAAACTATCACTATATTTTTTCCTTTTCCTAGTTCTTCTTCCAAGCGCAGGATAACCCCAAGGGGTTGTGGGTTTTTTTCTACCAATGGGGGCTTTCCCTTCACCGCCCCCATGGGGGTGGTCCACAGGGTTCATAACTACCCCTCTTACTACGGGGCGTTTACCTAGCCAACACTTAGATCCGGCTCTACCCAAACTTTTTTGGTTCACCCCAACATTACCCACTTGTCCGACTGTTGCTAAGCAGTTTTGGGATACCAAACGGACCTCCCCAGATGGTAATCTTAAAGTGGCCGATTTACCCTCTTTTGCAATCAGTTTTGCTACAGCACCCGCTGCTCTAGCTAATTGCCCACCCCTTCCACGTGTGATTTCTATGTTATGCATGGCCGTGCCTAAGGGCATATCGGTTGAAGTAGATTCTTCTTTTCTCTCAAAAAACCCCTTCCCAAACTGTACAAGCTTCTTCCAAAGCATACGGCTTTCTAGATGTATATGAGGATCTCTAGACAGATGGATCTTATATGAATCATATGGTGAAGTACCACATGAGTGGATATATAGGAAAGGAATCCAAATCTGCCGAATCGCTCATGTTATGATCTTCTACATCCTAGGTCTCCGCGTTCCGTCATCTGGCTTATGTTCTTCATGTAGCATTCAGATCGAATGACTCTATGAAATTACGTTGATACTTCCACATATTATGGGTAACGTAGGAGACATCTCTATTTTCCCCCGGGGGTCTTAATTACCACTGCTTAGCTTTCAATTCGCCTCTGACCATCAAATTAAATGTGAATAACCCGTCCTCCTCTCTTTGAAACAAGGGGCGCTTCCGGTTCTGTGCGTGCTTCAAACAATTTTGTCTTCTCCATATTACCATATCTCTAGAGTCAATAATTTTCTATGAGGAACTACTGAACTCAATCACTTGCTGCCGTTACTCAACAGTTTTCTGTTGAGGTCTATCCCGTAGAGGTAGTCAAATTGGATCAGTGATCGATTTCTAGGTTTCGTCGTAAACCTAATTGGTTACTTCCAATTACGTAAATCAATAGTTCAAACCGCACTCAAAGGTAGGGCATTTCCCATTGATATAGGAACTTTTGTACCAGAAACAATAGTATCTCCAATTATAGCCCCTCTGGGATGTAAAATATATCTCTTCTCACCATCCCCATAGTGTATGAGACAAATGTATGCATTTCGATTAGGGTCGTATTCTATGGTTACGATTCTACCAGATATGTCTTTTTGATTCCGTCGAAAATCTATTTTACGGTATAGGCGCTTATGACCTCCCCCTCTATGCCTTGCGGTAATGATTCCTCTGGAATTACGACCTTTACCACAACGGTGCCGTCCATGGATCAAATTATTTCGTGGATTGGATTTCACTTGCGTGTCTACGGTTCCCTTGCGTGTGCTCGGGATAGGTGTTTTGTATAAATGTTTCGCCGTATTATTAAGTATTCTCCTTTAGTTTTTTTCTCTATCTAGAAGTGGAATAGAATAACCCGGTTGAAGGGTAATGATCATACGTCTGTAATGCATTGTATGTCCCAGAATAGGTCCCATTCTTCTACCCTTTCCGGGTAGTCGATGGCTATTCACAGCTACTACCTTAACACTAAAGAAGAGTTCGACCCAATGCTTTATTTCTGTCTTAGTGAATCCCGATTCGACATTAAAAGTATATTGATTCTTTCCCAATAAACGAAGACTTTTTTCTGTAAATACTGCGTATTTGATTCCATCCATAAATCGACTTTCCCTCCTATGCTCTGAGTTCCAGTATCGATAAGAATTCGAGTTCTTATTGTTCTTATGTTATGGTATGAATATACCATACCAATTCGTTATGTATGGATGATGGATGAGATTCCATGGATAGAGAGCCAGTTCCAATAGACTTATGGAACGTTCCCGTTCGCGTGCATCCAGCAGGAATTGAACCCGCAAATTTACCAATTATGAGTTGGGCGCTTTAACCATTCAGCCATGGATGCTTAACAGGGATCATCGTACATCGTAAATAACCTATTTTCATATAGAAAGACATAGAAAAATGAAATCGAAAATATTCGGAGATGGCAAATATTCGGAGATGACTATGAAAACACCTCTCTGGATCCTCGAATTGAAAGAGAGATTGAGAGGGATCAAGAATCCTAATTCTCGCTATTTGGAATGGATCCAATTCTATTGAGTCTGACTCATAGTGATCATTTCTCTTTAGCAAAGAATGACCTTGGTTATCAAAGGGTTGAACAACCGGGATCCATTTACTTATGATACCTAGTTGACATTGATAACAAGGATCTAATGAATTATGAGTTTAATAGATCCTCTTTAGCGGAAAGACATATATTCCTTGCTCATTATCAGACAATCACTTATTCCCAAACCTCGTGTGGGGCTAATCGTTTTCATTTACCATCTCATGGAAAACCCTTTTCGTTCCGCTTAGCCCTATCGGGTATTTTAGTGATAGGTTCTATAGGAACTGGACGATCCTATTTGGTCAAATACCTAACGAAAAATTCCGATTTTCCTTTCATTAAGGTACGA